AAGAACTTCCTATGTTAGACTATTCAAGTCTTGACGACGGGTTGATTTGATAGATCAGATATTGTTATTCATGATATTGATCCGATTCAAGATCATCGAGAGGTAATTCATTCATTGAATTTACAGACGAAAGATTTATCATCTCTAGGGGATTAAATCCCGAGTTATTGCGAAGTAAAAAATCGATGAGATTATGGAAGTAAATATTCTTGCATTTATTGCTACTGCATTATTCATTCTAGTTCCTACCGCCTTTCTACTTATCATTTACGTAAAAACAGTCAGTCAAAATGATTAATTCAATTGAATTTTCAAATGAATTTGAATGAAACTTTCCTTCTGAGTTCTTATCAAAAATAGACGACGTCAAATGAAAAGGATTCCAATTTCACGTCTTAACTTAAATGAAATGAGCGCGCTATAATCAATCGGAAGTTTTCTAAGAGATAGATAGTATGGTAGAAAGATGAATCTTTCTACCATACTATCTATCTCTTTGTCTATAAACTTAGTCTATAAAGTTGTAATCTAGAAAGGCTTAAGTTTCTCTATTCTCTTCATTCTATATTCTCTTCATATATGTGTATATTAATTCCATATAAGGGCCAATATGTGACTCGTCCGAGTTAAAATCGTATTATTGCCCAGTCTCTCGTTAGACAACCACGATCTCTATATCATTTCTCATAGAAAGTGTGTATACACTTAACAAATAGAAAATTTCGGAAGAATTTTAGGTTGGAATAAATTTCCAATCATCTGAATCCCTTTCTTTTCGAAATACAAAGACGGGAAGCAATGAAATGTCTCTTTGATTGAAAGAGTATGATTCATATCATAGATTACTCCACTGGATTCCAATGGGATTCCAAATTCAGAGATTTTGATTTGAAATAGTTCAAATGATACGGTTTGATTCCTAAACTTAACCAGTAGTACTTCTAGAGCCCACTTCTTCCCCACACTACGAGCGAAAGGGAAAATGAAAAGACTACCATTAAAGCAGCCCACGCGAGACTTACTATATCCATATGCATTATGTCCCCTATCTCTATAAATACGAAGGAATTATTCCATTATTCCTCACTAATAATAGTGGAATCAATGGTGCAGAGTCAAAAGGGGGTTCTGGCCGAACACTATTGAGAAACCAATCCAATAAATCGATTAGGATTTCGAATCAGGACAGATTAAACAAATCAAAATACATAGTAACATGCCCCAGAAATGGGAACGTGTAGGGATAATAAGGCCTATTCTTTTTTTTTTCTTGTTGACCCTCTAAGTAAAAACGGAAGGGAGAAATCACTATTTATTACAGACCCCCATTTCCCCATTTGATCTAATCGATACCCCCTTTCCCGATTATCGCTGTGAAACGGGGGGGCTTGAGTAGGGGTTGCCAAAGCATTTGTTTTTGCCCCCTTTCTAGAAAAGTCAATTATTCATCCAATCCAATATTGAATTGAATTTCCTATCAGGCTCCACAATCTGATTCAAGATCCAGTCCTTAGACACTCCCTTAGTAATAGAAGGGAATCGTGAAGTCTTGATAGCTCCTCTACCAGTAGATTCGAATATTTCCTTGAATCCTAGATGCGAACGGGGATTCACAATCTTTTCTTTTAGAAAATCTTCAGACCACATGCGTAGAATCAAACAAAGTATCAACAGCCTGTTTCCTATACTTCTACCGGGGGAGCGTTCTGCGAGTTATATCAGCAGAACAGAAAAGAAGAAGAGATTTCGAGTTTTTTGGTGATCAGGCGACACCCGGATTTGAACTGGGGAAAAAGGATTTGCAGTCCCCCGCCTTACCACTCGGCCATGCCGCCAAAATGATGCAAAATAGATGCAAATTTTCCCGGATTACTGAATTTTTACGGTACTTGCATTTTTACTTCTGTTTTCCTTAATCCTTTTTTTCCTAAAAGAAAAAACCCTTTTTAGTTGGATTTGATCCACCCCTTCGATTGATTGTATAGTATCTGAAAATACACATTTGATTTCTCAATAGAAAGGTGAGAGAGTTTTTTTATAGCATTGTGGAGAAATTTGAACCATTAACTATTGACTCCTTGCTTCGAATTCCTGAACGATTCTGGGATTTGAATTTCAAATTGTGTTTTCCTAATGACATAAGAAAATCCAAATTGAAACAGAACTAATCAGTATTGATTTTTTCAATCAATAAATCTTTCTCAATTTCAATTATAACAAAACATATGAGTATATGTAAACCCCAGAATAAACCCCAGAGCATAATCTATTATTTAGATATGTTGTCGATAGGGAATTATCCTACGTGATGCATTGAATGGATGAATGGAAATTTTCTTTTGTTTTGATAGAGCGCAATCGGGGCTGTCTCGACTAGAACCGGCAATAAAAGAGAAGTCGGATATTATAGCTACCTGCATACGTGTTTAAAAAATGCAACCCCTCTTATACAATACACTTCAAATCGTATTCTACTGAAAAATCAGTAAAGTACAAATAT